GTTTTATGATGTTGGACTTTTTAGCATTGTGGCACGTCTTGTAAATTCAATAGAAAATTTTAGGCTAATATTTGGAGAATTTTGTGGTGAATTAATGCGATGTGTATGTATATATATATATATAATGCGGATAGCTAGCCCATATTTCAACTTGCTAGCCCGCGCGTTCTCGAACCTTCCTTGGTTTTGGGGTTTGACAAGGATAACAGGATTTGCTGAGCGTAGGGGGTAGGGGGGTTTGTCGCGCAGAAACCAAAAGGGGGGGCATATATATAGGGGGAAGTTGAAGAAGGAATGAATGTGTTATGCACTTGAGTTAAAAATATGTGATTCTTGAGTTATGTCTTTCAATAATTGACATAATTAGACTTAAGCAAGGAATATGTTCGACCTTGATATATCATTTGAGCCTGCACTCTGAGATGCAAGGTGAAAGGCAACCAAAAGGAGAACCCCTATGCATATAAAAGAATGCCCGGCATGTGGGGGTAATGAGGAGTATGTACTCACTTCATTTAACCGGATGCCAGACAAAATTATCCGAGGGTGGAATTTTTACAGTCATGTCCGTGAAATTGAAGCCAGATGCAAGTAATAATTCACTCCATACCACACCTACGATTTTTGTCCCTGACCTATCATGCATGATATACCTTAGTGTTAAACCAGTTGGTGGTCTCTTACTACATTAATATGTTATAGTTAAATCTTAATTGATTTTTCAAGGAAAAATTTGAGAACCAATTTTAGGGGAAAAATCTATTTCCCAGGTTAAAATAAATTATTTGTGAGTTTTAATATTTTAGTTTATGAACGTCTTGGACGTTAGTACTTGCTTTATGGTTAAAATAAATGAATGGTGATAATACATATATATGTACTAATGCATTATGTAATATAATGCATATTATGTACTAAACCATATAGGTCACTATCAGAAGATAGTTTAATTTAGAATTCTGGCTTTGGGAGCCAGGGGTGGGAGTTAAAATCTCTCTTTTCTGGGCGCTAGGGGGGAATTTAACCTCCGATCTTCGGATTACAAGACCGATGCTTTAAGACTAAGCTACTAGGGCAAGCTCATTTTAATGCTTTGTTTTCTACTCATCCTGCTAGTGGGCTAAGAATGAGGAATAGTGCAAAGTAGAGAACTGATGCAATTTGTCCAATAATGATATATGGGTGTTCTACAGGTATACCTCCGATTCATGTAAGAATTACTATATCTGCCACCAGGGTTCAGAATAGGAATTGAGTGATCGGGCGGAACGTTAGTCCTCGTTGTTTTGAGGTGTGTAGGATTGGCACTACTATTAGCACTAGGATAGAGAATAATAACGCAAGGACTCCTCCTAGCTTGTTCGGGATAGATCGTAGGATGGCGTAGGCAAATAGGAAGTATCATTCAGGCTTGATGTGTGGGGGAGTGACTAGCGGGTTTGCTGGGGTGAAGTTTTCTGGGTCTCCTAGTAGGTTCGGGGAGAATAGTGCTAGTGATGTAAGGGCTAATAATATTACTACAAATCCTAGAAGGTCTTTGTATGAGAAGTATGGGTGGAAGGAGATTTTATCTGCGTCGGAGTTTAACCCGGCTGGGTTGTTTGATCCTGTTTCGTGTAGGAAGAGTAGATGCAGGATGGTTGCGGCGGCGACGACAAATGGCAGAAGGAAGTGGAATGCGAAGAATCGTGTCAGTGTTGCATTATCTACTGAGAAGCCACCTCAGATTCATTGGACAAGCATGTCTCCTATATAGGGAACTGCGGATAGCAGGTTTGTAATTACTGTGGCACCTCAGAAGGATATTTGCCCTCATGGGAGGACGTAACCAACGAAGGCTGTTATTATAACTAGCAGGAGCAGGACTACTCCAATGTTTCAGGTTTCTTTGTATAAGTAGGATCCATAGTATAGGCCACGGGCGATATGTATGTAGATACAGATGAAAAAGAATGATGCTCCGTTGGCGTGAATATTACGAATAAGTCAGCCGTAGTTCACATCTCGGCAGATGTGGACCACTGATGAAAATGCGGTTGAGATGTCAGAGGTGTAGTGTATGGCTAGGAATAGTCCGGTTAGGATTTGGGTAATTAGACATAATCCTAGGAGAGACCCGAAGTTTCATCATACGGAAATGTTAGATGGTGTTGGGAGGTCGACTAGTGCGTCGTTGGCGATTTTTATTAGTGGGTGGGTTTTTCGTAGGCTTGCCATTATCGTTCTTGTAGTTGAACTACAACGGTGGTTCTTCAAGTCACTGGTCTCGGTTAAAATCCGAGCAAGAATTATGACTTATTTTATGTTTTTGTTATTGGTAGCTTTAGTTGTGGGTTTAATTGCTGTTGCTTCTAATCCTACGCCTTATTTTGCTGCTTTAGGTTTAGTAGTAGCAGCGGGGGTTGGGTGTGGGATTTTAGTCGGTCATGGGGGCTCTTTCTTATCCTTGGTCCTTTTTTTAATTTATTTAGGGGGGATGCTTGTGGTGTTTGCTTATTCAGCGGCTTTGGCTGCTGAGCCTTTTCCAGAAGCTTGGGGGAGTCGTTCTGTAGCTGGGTATGTGCTAGTATATTTATTAGGGGTTGTGTTGGCAGCCGGGTTATTTTGAGGGGGGTGGTACGAGGGTTCTTGGGTGGTTGTTGATGGGCTAAAGGAGTTTTCTATGTTACGTGGCGATGTTAGTGGTGTGGCTGTTATGTATTCTTTTGGTGGGGCGATGTTGGTTATTTGTGCGTGAGTATTACTTTTAACTCTACTTGTGGTGTTAGAGCTCACTCGGGGCTTAAGTCGCGGTACTCTTCGGGCTGTTTAAATTAGGGTTACGAGGACGGCTAAGGTTAGGGTCAAGAGGAAGATGGTTAGGTAGGTTTTGATTATGCCTCGTTGGATGTCGCTAGTAATTTTTGATATTATTATTTGAGTTAGTGCTAGTCCTTTTGGCCCTGTAATCTCAAGTCATGTTTGATCGAGCTTAGTGGCGATTGATTGTCCTAGGGTTAGATTGAGTTTAGGGGGGAGTCGGTGAATTATTGCGGGAAAGTAGCCTAGTATATTTGAGAAGTGGTGTAGGGGAATTGTAGGGGTGATTTTAACTTGTTTATTGGTTATGGCTGTAAGCTCCATGGCTACTAAAAGTCCGATAATGGTTACTATGAGGGCTGCTAGTTTTAGGGTGGCCGGTATTGTTATAATGGGTGTTTTTGAGGGTAGGAAGTTAGATGTAATAATAAGTCCTGCAATAATGCTTCCTCAGGCAAGTCGTTTGATGGGGTTAATTACTAGTGGGTTGTTCTCGTTAATGGGGGATAATGGCAGGAATCGGGGGGATCCTATGGTTACGAAGAATACTACTCGGAAACTATAGACTGCGGTAAATGATGTAGCGATTAGTGTAAGGGTTAGGGCTCAGGCGTTAAGGTAGGAGGTGTTTAGGGCTTCAATAATGGCATCTTTTGAGAAGAATCCGGCTAGGAATGGGGTTCCCGTTAATGCCAGGCTACCAATTGTAAGGTAGGTTGAGGTGGCAGGTATTAGGTTGTGAAGGCCTCCCATTTTTCGGATATCTTGTTCGTCATTCAGGCTGTGGATAATTGATCCGGAGCATAAGAATAGTATGGCTTTAAAGAATGCATGTGTGCAGATGTGGAGGAATGCTAGTTGCGGCTGATTTAGTCCAATTGTGACTATTATTAGGCCTAGCTGGCTGGATGTTGAGAAAGCTACAATTTTTTTGATGTCATTTTGGGTTAAGGCACAAGTGGCTGTAAATAGTGTGGTGAGTGCTCCTAAGCAGAGACAAATTGTTAGTGCCAGGTTGTTGTTCTCTATGAGAGGGTGGAGGCGAATTAATAGGAAGATTCCTGCAACAACTATGGTACTTGAGTGGAGTAGGGCGGATACTGGCGTAGGGCCCTCCATGGCAGAAGGGAGTCAAGGATGTAGGCCGAATTGGGCCGATTTTCCTGTTGCTGCAAGGATTAGTCCGATTAGGGGGACTGTTATGTCAAAGTTTTTTGATAAGAAGAAGATTTGTTGAATTTCTCAGGAGTTAAGGTTTATTGCGAATCAGGCCATGCTTAAGATTAGTCCGATATCACCTACTCGGTTGTAGATGACGGCCTGAAGGGCTGCTGTGTTGGCATCTGCTCGTCCGTATCATCAGCCGATTAGCAGGAATGACATGATCCCGACCCCCTCTCAGCCAATGAATAGCTGAAATATGTTGTTGGCTGTAACTAGGGTAATTATGGCTACCAGGAATAAAAGTAGATATTTGAAAAATCGGTTTATGTTGGGATCGGAGTGTATGTACCATAGTGCAAACTCTAGAATAGATCAGGTGACGTAGAGGGCAATGGGGGTGAAAATAAGGGAGTAATGGTCAAATTTAAAGCTGATGTTTGTGTCAAATATGTGTGTGTTTATTCATTGTCAGTTTGTAGTGATGCTTTCTATTCCTTGATCTAGGAAGATCATGAGTGGGAGGAGACTGATGAAGAATGAGGTACTGACGGCAGTTTTAACGTGTGTACTTGCTCATTCGGGGTTTCGTGGTTTTGGGTTCAGTGTTGTTAATAGGGGTAGTATAAGGATTGTAAGAACTAGAATAAGTGAAGATGATATAATTAAGGTTGTTGGATTCATAGCTTCCACTTGGATTTGCACCAAGAGTTTTTGGTTCCTAAGACCAATGGATGAACTGTTATCCTTTAGAAGCGTGAGGAAGCCGCGGATTTTAACCGCGGTGCATAAGGATTAGCAGTACTTATTGATTTCTGTCCTTCCTTGGTGAGTAAGGGGATTTTAACTCCTGTCTTTAGAATCACAATCTAATATTTTGGTTAAACTATACTTACTAGTAACATCAGCCTCACATAAGTTCTGGCTTCGCTACAAGGAGAATTACTGGAATCAGGTGAAGGGCTATTAATAAATGTTCTCGGGTGTGGAATGGTGGGAGTTTAGTGATGTGATTTGGTGTTGGGCCTCGTTGAGATATTAGGAACATATAGAGGGAGTAGCCTGCTGTAATTAATGTTCCTGCCCCTGTGAGTGCGATGGTTCATGGTGATCAGTTAAATAGCGTTGTAATAATTATTAGTTCCCCTATTAGGTTAGGTAGCGGGGGTAGTGCCAGATTGGCTAGATTAGCGATGAATCATCAAACTGCTGTTAATGGGAAGATTATTTGTAGACCTCGGGCAAGGATTATGGTTCGGCTGTGGGTTCGTTCATAGGCTGTGTTAGCTAAACAGAATAGTATTGAAGACACTAGTCCGTGGGCAATTATTAGAATAATGGCTCCTGAGAACCCCCATGGAGTTTGGATTAGAATTCCGCCTGCTACAAGTCCTATGTGGCTCACAGATGAGTAGGCAATCAGAGACTTAAGGTCTGTTTGTCGAAGACAAATTGATCCTGTTATGATAATGCCCCATAGTGCCAGGATAATAAATGGGTATACTAGTTCTTTGGACAGTGGGTCTAGCATAATTATTATTCGTATTATCCCGTAACCTCCTAGTTTTAGTAGGACTGCTGCTAGTACTATGGACCCTGCAACTGGGGCTTCAACATGTGCTTTTGGTAGTCATAGGTGGACCCCGTATAGTGGTATTTTTACTAAAAATGCGATCAAGCAGCCGGCCCATCAGATTTTATGGCCTCAGGAGTTTAGGAGTAGTGGCTGGGAATATTGGATTACTAGTATAGATAGGGTTCCGGTGGATTGTTGGAGTAGGAGTAGGGCGACTAGTAATGGTAGGGATCCTGCTAGGGTGTAGAATAGGAAATAGGTTCCTGCGTTGAGGCGTTCAGTTTGGTTACCCCATCGGGTAATAATAATAAGGGTCGGGATGAGCGTGGCTTCAAATATAATGTAAAACATAATAATCTCAGTGGCGCCGAATGCTATGATTAGGAAGGTTTGTAATGAGGTGAGGAGGGTGATGTATAAACGTTGTCGGCTGATAGGTTCGGGGTTGACATGATTTTGGCTAGCTAAGATTATTAATGGGAGAAGCCAGCATGTCAATACTAGAAGGGGGGTTGAGAGTGGATCTGTAGCAAGGTATGAGTTGGATATAGTTCATCCGGTTTCTGATGTTCATTTTAATCATGTGAGGCTAATGAGGGCAATTAGGAGGCTATGTGCGGTTGTAGTTGTCCATAGTCATTTAGGGGTGGTTAGTCAGATTGTTGGGAACAGTATAATGGTGGGAATCAGCACTTTTAACATTGTAGGAGATTAAGGTTTTGTAGGCGGTCAGTTCCATGAGTTCGGGCTGTGGCTACTAGAAGTGCAAGGCCCGTGCTTGCTTCGCAGGCAGAGAAAGCTAGTAGTAGTATTGGGGCTGCGGAGAAGCTTGTTGATTCAAATTGTAAGGCCCATAGGGCTAGTGCAATAAATAGAGATAATATTATTCCTTCTAAACACAGGAGTGCGGAGAGTAGGTGGGTGCGGTGGAATGCTAGTCCTATTAGTCCTAAAATGAATGCTGAGCTAAAGCTAAAATGTACTGGTGTCATAAGGGGGTTATGGACTTAAACCATAATCTTCTGAGCCGAAATCAGAGGTCTTGTCTTGGACTAACTCCCTATTCTGCTCATTCTAGGCCACCTTGGGTTCATTCATAGATTAGTCCTAGGGTTAATAGAATTAGAACTGTAGTGGCTCAAAAGAATGTCCCAGTGGGGTTGTGGAGTTGATCTCCTCAGGGCAAGGGAAGGAGGAGGGCGATTTCTAGGTCAAATAGGAGGAATAGGATTGCTACTAGGAAGAATCGTAGTGAAAAGGGCAGTCGAGCAGATCCTAGAGGATCAAACCCGCATTCATAGGGGGATAATTTTTCTGCGTCTGGGTTTATTTGTGGTAATCAAAAAGATACGATTGCCAGGATTGAAGATAAGGCTACTGTAATAGTGAGGATGGTTATGATTAGATTCATTATCTTTCCCTGGGGTTTAACCAAGACTAAATGATTGGAAGTCATTTGTACTAACTTTAATACTAGAAAGATTATGAGCCTCATCAATAGATGGATACGTAGAGGAATAGTCATACTACGTCGACAAAGTGTCAATATCAAGCAGCGGCTTCAAAGCCGAAATGGTGTTCGGATGTAAAGTGGTATTGGATTTGGCGTAGGAGGCAGACAGCCAGGAATGATGACCCGATAATAACATGTAGTCCGTGGAATCCTGTGGCCACAAAGAATGTAGAGCCGTATACTCCGTCTGCAATTGTGAAAGGTGCCTCATAATATTCTATAGCTTGAAGGGCAGTAAAGTAAAGTCCTAGTAGGATTGTAAGTGCTAGGGATTGAATAGCTTGTTTTCGTTCGCCTTCTATAATGCTGTGGTGGGCTCATGTGACTGTTACTCCTGATGCTAGTAGAACAGCTGTGTTAAGGAGAGGAACTTCGAAAGGGTCTAATGTGGTAATTCCTGTTGGGGGTCAGCATCCTCCAAGTTCTGGTGTTGGTGCTAGACTTGAGTGGTAGAAAGCTCAGAAGAATCCTAGGAAGAAGAATACCTCTGAGGTAATAAACAGGATTATGCCATAACGTAGACCTTTTTGTACAGGTGGTGTGTGGTGGCCTTGGAATGTCCCTTCTCGGATAATGTCACGTCATCATTGAAATATTGTAAGGAGTAGGAGAATTATTCCAAGGGTCATTAGTGTAGTTGAGTGGAAGTGGAACCAGATTGCTAGGCCGGATGTTATTAATAGAGCACCGACGGCTCCGGTTAGTGGTCATGGGCTTGGATCAACCATATGATATGCATGTGCTTGGTGGGCCATTAAACGTTTTCTTGCAGGTAGAGGCTTAGGAGTAGTACGAATACATAAGCTTGAATTATTGCTACTGCGACTTCTAGGAGTGTTAGGAGGAAAAGAACGGTGGCGGTTAAGATTGCCACTGTAGGCATTATTGGTAGTAGGACGAATACAGCTGTGGCGATGAGTTGAATTAATAGATGGCCTGCAGTTAAGTTGGCTGTTAGTCGAACACCTAGGGCTAATGGTCGGATAAATAGGCTGATTGTTTCGATGATGATTAATACGGGGATTAGGGGAATGGGTGTTCCTTCTGGCAGAAGGTGTCCGAGGGCAACTGTTGGTTGATTTCGCATTCCAATAATTACGGTGGCAAGCCATAGAGGCACGGCAAACCCTATGTTTAATGATAGTTGTGTTGTGGGTGTGAAAGTGTATGGAAGGAGGCCTAGCATATTAATAGTAATAAGGAATACTATTAGTGAGGCTAATAGAAGTGCTCATTTGTGTCCTCCCACATTTAGGGGTATCATTAGTTGATTAGTAAATCGATTGATGAATCATGTTTGGATAGTAATAAGTCGATTGTTGACTCAGCGTGATGGTGGGGTTGGGAAGAGGAGTCATGGTAGTGCGATTGCGATAGCAATAAGGGGAATTCCTAGGAAAGATGGGCTTGCGAATTGGTCGAAAAAGCTTACTATCATGGTCAGTCTCAGGGCTCTGTTTTGTGTTTTTCTTCACTTATTGGGGTTGGTTCATTTGGTGTGGTGTGATTTAAGATTTTAGTTGGGATAATAGTGAGAAAGACGATTCATGAGAATACTAGAATTGCAAATCAGGGGTTGGGGTTTAGTTGGGGCATTTCACTAGAGGTGGTCGGTAGGCACCAAACTTTGGCTTAAAAGGCCAACGCTTTGTCCGATAATTAGCTTTCTAGTGAGGCGTCTTCTAGTATTAATGAGGATCAGCTTTCGAAATGTTCTAGTGGAACTGCTTCAACTACAATGGGCATAAAGCTGTGGTTTGCCCCGCAAATTTCAGAACACTGTCCGTAAAACACACCTGGGCGTGAGGCAATGAAGGCAGTTTGGTTTAGTCGGCCTGGGACTGCGTCTATTTTTACACCTAGAGATGGAACGGCTCAAGAGTGCAGTACGTCTTCGGCAGACACTAGTACACGGACTGGCGATTCTATGGGAACTACTATTCGGTGATCTGTCTCTAGGAGTCGGAATTGGCCTGGTGTAAGGTCTTGGGTTGGAATTATGTAGGAGTCAAAGCCTAGGTCTTCATAGTCTGTGTACTCATAGCTTCAGTATCATTGATGTCCTATGGCTTTAATTGTTAGATGGGGGTCATTGATTTCGTCTATAAGGTATAAAATTCGAAGGGATGGTAGAGCAATCAAAACTAGGATGACAGCTGGTAAAATAGTTCATACGATTTCGATTTCTTGGGAGTCTAAGATGTACTTGTTGGTAAGTTTGGTTGAAACCATTGCAATAATAATATAAAGTACTAAGGTACTAATTAAGAATACGATTATTAGGGCGTGGTCATGGAAGTGAAGAAGTTCTTCTATAACGGGTGATGCCGCGTCTTGGAATCCTAGTTGCGTGGGATGTGCCATTAAGCTTAAAAGCTTAAGACATACAGGGATTTAACCTGCAATTTCACCTCGACAAGGTGATGTAATTTGCGTATTTTACTAATGTCTTTAGAAGAAAGTGACAGAGTGGTTATGTGACTGGCTTGAAACCAGTATACGGGGGTTCAATTCCTTCCTTTCTCGTTAGTTTGATTGAACTTGGACGAATGCTGGTTCCTCAAATGTGTGGTATGGTGGAGGGCAGCCGTGAAGTCATTCTACGTTTGTCATGGTTAGTTCTACTGAGGATACTTCTCGTTTAGCGGCGAAGGCTTCTCATAAGATGAATAGGAACATAATTACTGCTACTAGTGAAATAAGTGATCCAATGGATGATACTGTATTTCATAGGGCATAGGCGTCTGGGTAGTCGGAGTATCGTCGTGGCATTCCTGCCAGACCTAGGAAGTGTTGTGGGAAGAAAGTAAGGTTTACACCAATAAATATAACTCCGAAATGGATTTTTGTTCAGGTGTCGTTCAGAGTATATCCTGTAAACAGGGGGAATCAGTGAACGAAGGCTGCTATAATAGCAAATACGGCACCTATTGATAGTACATAGTGGAAGTGTGCAACTACATAATACGTGTCGTGAAGGACAATGTCGAGTGATGAATTGGCTAGGACAATTCCTGTGAGTCCACCTACTGTAAATAGGAAGATAAATCCGAGGGCTCATAGCATGGGTGTTTCTCATTTGATAGACCCTCCATGGAGTGTGGCTAATCAGCTAAATACTTTCACACCTGTTGGGATAGCAATAATTATTGTTGCGGATGTAAAGTATGCACGAGTGTCTACGTCCATTCCGACAGTGAACATGTGGTGGGCTCATACAATAAATCCTAGGAGACCGATAGCCATCATGGCTCAAACTATTCCTATATAACCGAAGGGTTCTTTTTTGCCTGAATAGTAGGCTACAACGTGTGAAATGATCCCAAATCCGGGTAAGATAAGAATATAAACTTCTGGGTGGCCGAAGAATCAGAATAGGTGTTGATATAGAATTGGGTCCCCTCCTCCTGCCGGGTCAAAGAATGTGGTGTTAAGATTTCGGTCTGTAAGAAGTATTGTAATTCCAGCAGCTAGGACTGGCAGGGACAGAAGAAGAAGTACGGCTGTTACAAGTACAGCTCAAACAAATAGAGGTGTTTGGTACTGAGAAATGGCTGGTGGTTTCATATTAATAGTTGTAGTGATGAAGTTGATTGCTCCTAAAATTGATGATACACCTGCTAGGTGGAGTGAGAAAATCGTTAGGTCTACGGATGCTCCGGCGTGGGCAAGATTGCCTGCGAGTGGCGGGTAAACTGTTCACCCTGTCCCAGCTCCAGCCTCGACTCCAGAAGAAGCCAGTAGCAGGAGGAAAGAGGGGGGTAGAAGTCAGAAGCTTATGTTGTTTATTCGTGGGAATGCTATGTCAGGCGCTCCAATTATTAGCGGTACAAGTCAGTTTCCGAACCCTCCAATAAGAATTGGTATTACTATAAAGAAAATTATTACGAAGGCATGGGCAGTAACAATAACATTGTAAATTTGGTCATCGCCCAGAAGTGATCCAGGTTGACTTAATTCGGCTCGAATGAGAAGGCTTAGAGCGGTTCCCACTATTCCGGCTCAGGCACCAAATACAAGATAAAGGGTACCAATGTCTTTGTGGTTTGTAGAAAAGAATCAGCGTGTAATTGCCACAGGTAGGGTAGCCGAGCGTTTAGGCGGCGGGTTGTAGCCCCGAAGACAGAGGTTTAAGTCCTCTCCTTATCACCAGCCCCGTGGTGAAGAAACATATTGGATTGCAAATCCAGAGACGTAGATTAATAGTCTGCCGGGGCTTTTCCCGCCTTTCTAGGCTATAGGCGGGAAAAGTAGATGGATGCTCGCTGGCTTGAGCGCTTAGCTGTTAACTAAGAGTTTGTAGGATCGAGGCCTTCCCATCTAGAAAGGCCTTAGTTTAATAAAAACATTTGATTTGCAATCAGAAAATGCAAGATAGACTCTTGTAGGTCTTATCAGGGACTAGAAGATTTTCACTTCTACTTAGAGCTTTGAAGGCTCTTGGTCTGATGTTATCCTAAGTTCCTAGGTGGCTAGTATCAGAATAGCTGGGGTTATTGGCAGAAGTCCTAGAGCGACTGTGGTAGATACGGTAAGTGGGAGGGAGGATTGGGTTGTTTGGGTTCGTCAGGGGGTGATTGAGTTGGTTATGTTGGGGGAAATTGTTAGTGTTATCGCATAGCAGAGGCGTAGGTAGAAGTAAAGGCTTAGTAGGGCGGCCAAGGCTATAATTGTGGCGGTAATGGGAAGGTTCTGTTTTGCCAGTTCTTGTAGAATTAATCATTTTGGCATGAATCCTGTTAATGGTGGTAGGCCTCCTAATGACAGTAATACTAGGGCAGTGGTTGTTGTTAGGATTGGGCTTTTTGATCAGATTATTGCAAGAGTGTTAATTTTTGTGGCGGATGATGTTTTTAGGGTAAGGAATGCTGCGGATGTCATGAAGATGTACGTTCCTAGGGCGAGTAGGGTTAGCTGCGGGGCATATTGGAGAATAATAATCATTCAGCCCATATGTGCGATTGAGGAATAAGCTAGGATTTTTCGTAGCTGGGTTTGATTTAACCCCCCTCATCCCCCAATTAATGTGGATATTATTCCTAAAGCAGTTAGTAGTATTGGGTCTACGGCTTGGGCTATCTGAATAATTAGGGCAAATGGGGCGAGTTTTTGTCATGTTGATAAAATTAATCCTGTTAAAAGGTCTAATCCTTGTAGGACTTCTGGTATTCAGAAGTGTATTGGTGCTAGTCCAATTTTAAGTGCTAGGGCAATAATAATTATTGTGCTAGCAAGAGGATTTGATATATTATTTATGTCTCATTCCCCTGTAATTCAGGCGTTTGTTGTGCTTGCAAATATAATTATTGCTGCTGCAGTGGCCTGGGTTAAGAAGTATTTTGTAGTGGCTTCTACTGCGCGGGGGTGGTGGTGTTGTGCTATTAAGGGAATAATTGCCAGGGTGTTAATTTCTAGTCCTATTCAGGCGAGTAGTCAGTGGGAGCTAGCAAAGGTTAAGGTGGTTCCTAATCCTAGGCTGGATAATAGGATCGCGAGTACGTAGGGGTTCATTGATGGAGGAGGGACTTTAACCGTCATGTTCGGGGTATGGGCCCGAAAGCTTGATTAGCTGACCCCATCTTAGAAAGTGGTGTAGAGGAAGCACTAAGAGTTTTGATCTCTTGGGCATGGGTTCGACCCCCTTCTTTCTAAGAACTGAGGGGATTTTAGCCCCTATAGGCCACTCTATCAAAGTGGTCCCTAGGCATTCGGGCACAGTTCCTGAATTATAGTTGTGGGGGAAGGCCTGCTAGTGCGATTGGCAGGGCAACATGTCATAGTACTAGGGCTAGTGTTAGGGGAAGGAAGTTTTTTCACACGAGGTGTATGAGTTGGTCATATCGGAATCGTGGGTATGAGGCTCGTACTCATAGGAATACAATAGATAGTAGTGCGGCTTTGGTTATGAGGCTAATTGTTGTTAACTCCGGGATGTGGTGGATGTGTGATGTTCCTAAAAATAGCACGGCTGATAGGGTATTTATCAGTAAAATGTTTGCATATTCGGCTAGGAAGAATAGGGCGAATGGTCCTCCTGCATACTCTACGTTGAAGCCGGAGACTAGTTCTGATTCTCCCTCTGTTAGGTCGAATGGTGCTCGATTTGTTTCTGCTAGGGTTGAGATGTATCATATTGCGGCTAATGGTCAGGCGGGGGCTAATAATCAAATACTTTCTTGAGCTGTATTAAATGTTTGTAGGGTATACCCCCCTGAGAAAATAATTACAGATAGAAGGATTAGTCCGAGGCTTACTTCATAGGAAATTGTTTGGGCCACCGCTCGTAGGGCCCCGATTAGTGCGTATTTTGAATTTGATGCTCATCCTGATCCTAGAATGGAGTATACTGCAAGGCTTGATAGGGCTAGGATGAATAGGACTCCTAGGTTGAGGTCAATTACTGGGTAAGGTATGGGTATGGGTGCTCATAGTGTCATGGCTAGGGTTAGTGCAAGAATGGGGGCGGCTAAGAATAGAAATGGGGAGGATGTAGAGGGGCGGACTGGTTCTTTAATGAATAGTTTTACTCCGTCGGCGATGGGTTGTAGAAGTCCGTAAGGTCCTACTACGTTGGGTCCCTTTCGTAGTTGCATATATCCTAGTACTTTGCGTTCAATTAGGGTTAGGAAGGCTACTGCTAGTAGGACGGGTACAATATAGGCTAGGGGGTTGATTAGGTGATTTATTAGAGTGTTTAGCATAAACTGGGAAGAGGATTTGAACCTCTGGTTTAAAGGGCTTAGGCCTTTCGCAATTTACCATGCTCTGCCACCCCAGTATGCCCTTATTTCGGGTGGTTGGGTTTTGGCCCTCCCTTTATTTAATTTATTTGTTTTCATTAATTAGGGGTGGGGCGTGCTTTAAGTATAGGCCCCTCTTTTCCGATCCTTTCGTACTAGGAAAAGTAGCATTACAGATAGAAACTGACCTGGATTACTCCGGTCTGAACTCAGATCACGTAGGACTTTAATCGTTGAACAAACGAACCCTTAATAGCGGCTGCACCATTAGGATGTCCTGATCCAACATCGAGGTCGTAAACCCTCTCGTCGATATGGACTCTGGGAGAGGATTGCGCTGTTATCCCTAGGGTAACTTGGTTCGTTGATCGGCTTTATTAGCCGGATCATTTTTGGTCAGATGTTCTGTGGCTTAGAGATGTTTCTCTTGGTTTTAGGGGTTTGGCCCATTCCACTCGGAGGCTTGTTTTTCCTCCGCGGTCGCCCCAACCGAAGGTAAAATTTCATGTTCCACTAAGTTTTTGCTTTTTGTTGAGTCGCTTAACGTGGTTGAATTTTGTACCTTAAGCTCCAAAGGGTCTTCTCGTCTTGTATGGTTATACCCGCTTCTGCACGGATAGATCAATTTCACTGACTTGAAGGGGGAGACAGTTAAGCCCTCGTTTAGCCATTCATACAGGTCTCTATTTAAAAGACAAGTGATTGCGCTACCTTTGCACGGTCAAAATACCGCGGCCGTTGAACCCGTAGTCACTGGGCAGGCTGGACCTCCTATACTCAGTTTAGTTGCAGGAGGCGATGTTTTTGGTAAACAGGCGAGGCTTGTGTTTGCCGAGTTCCTTCCCTTTCTTTTAGTCTTTCCTTTATAATAGCACTCCAGTGTGGGGTTAACGATTAGTTTAATTGTGGGGTTTTCTTGGTTATTTTGTTGTTCACATTACTCTCTTGGGTTGGGTTCGTTAATTTCCAGTGGTTTGTCCGATCTGGTATACACTTGTGCTTGGAGAAGAGCAGGTCTTCTTGTTACTCATTTTAGCATAATCTCTTCCATGTGAGCATGGGTTAGCCTGATATTATTAGGGGAATAAGATTTGTTATCAGAATAATAAACTTCTTTCTGTCTGAGCTTTAACGCTTTCTATTTAGATGGCTGCTTTTAGGCCCACTAAAACAGTGTGTTTTATATATTATGATCTTTATCCTCCTGTTAAGGTTGTATCCTTTGTTAGAGGGGCTGTACCCCCTTTAACTAACTCTCGTATATTTCCCTTATTGTCTTAATGTTATATTTTTGATTTGGGGTGTACGAGGCTGAACTTCTATCCATTTCTCAGGCAACCAGCTATCACCAGGTTCGGTAGGTCTGTCACTTCTACCCGGAGCTCTTCCCACTCTTTTGCCACAGAGACGGGTTAGCCCTAAATTTAAATAGGCTGTCTCGGGGTAGCTCACCTGGTTTCGGGGTTTCAAACTAAAGGTCTCTTTGCTTGAGGGTGCTGGCTAAATCATGATGCAAAAGGTACAAGGTTTAATCTTTGTTTTTTAGTGCTTATATGGGTTGTTTCATTTCTCTTTCAGCTTTCCCTTGCGGTACTTTTTCTATTGCTTTGGTTGAACCTTTTCTGTCTCCCATACTCAGGTAAAAAAATGGTTTAGTTTATAGTGTTAGGTCATGTTTTGTTATTAACATTGTTGGGTTATATAAGTGGTTAAGCTAGCTGTTTGGCTCAGGGTGATCCAACTTGCATGGATGTCTTCTCGGTGTAAGTGAGATGCTTGACTGACTCAGCCACGCCCTGGGTTTAATCCAAGTGCACCTTCCGGTACACTTACCATGTTACGACTTGCCTCCCCTTGTCAGTGCTTTGGTGTTAAGTATCTTTGTTGCGTTTTGACAGGGGAGAGTGACGGGCGGTGTGTACGCGCCTCAGAGCCGGGTTCAAAAGGACACTCTGCTTCCTTTTTACTACTAAATCCTCCTTCAAGCACTATTTCATGTTGCATGTTCGTAGTGTTCTGTGATAGAAAATGTAGCCCATTTCTTCCCACTTCGTGCGCTACACCTCGACCTGACGTTCTGGGTTGTGCCCATTTTGCTTACTTTTATTACCTTCACAGGGTAAGCTGACGACGGCGGTATATAGGCTGGGATGGCTAGAAGTGGTGAGGTTTAACGGGGGTTATCGGTTCTAGAACAGGCTCCTCTAGGGGGGTCTGAGGCACCGTCAGGTCCTTTGGGTTTCAAGCTAATGCTCGTAGTACCCGGGCGGACGTCTAATTGTAGTTGGACGTCTAGGTTTATGGCTGAGCATAGTGGGGTATCTAATCCCAGTTTGTTTCTCAGTTTTCGTGGGGTCAGGTGGGCTTTGTTAAAGCTACTTTCGTATATTGGGCTTCGGACACCTAGAAGCGTATGACGGCCAAAGGGCCATTTGGCTTTAAAAAATTGTCTTGCTTTCCTTAACCACCCTTTACGCCGTGGTGCTATCAACTGGGGCCTCTCGTTTAACCGCGGTGGCTGGCACGAGTTTTACCGGCCCTCTTAACCCTGACTGAGTCAAGTTTTCACTTATGGCTTAATGTTTATCACTGCTGAATTCCCTTGGGGGTGTGGCTTGGCCAGGCGTCTTGGGCTAAAATTTGTGCCTGATGCCCGCTCCTCGTCCCCGGGTAGGGGATTAAGGGCATACTCACGGGATTGCGGAGACTTGCATGTGTAAGTTGGGTAAGAGCTGATAATAAGGTCGGGACCATGCCTTTATGCATGCGGAGTTTCTTAGGACCCATCTTAACATCTTCAGTGTTATGCTTTGTATTAAGCTACGCTAGC